GCATCGTTAGCTTGGAAGGCTAGGGGTTATAGTCGACGCCGATTCATCATTTTTAACGTCTCTAATTCAAAACCGAACACGAAACTTTGGTTTCATTCGGCTCCTTTATGGAAAATGGATAAATTGCTAGATTTAAGATGTGAACCAACTTACAAAAAAAATTATACCCATAATATCTATGTCAGCTTTTTGTTTGAATATATTCCAAAACGACTCGCTTTCTAGATGATCCCTCTAGAAGAAGGGGATTCTAACAATCTTTCTAGTTACTTCGTTCTCTATTTCTATTTGAGAGGGTCCTAAGGAAAAGGATTTTATTTCCACCGAGCTAAAATATGTCGATGTCTCTAGTAAACTAAAGACATCATTTAATAGCTATTTTGCTTCAATTTATTCGCTACAAATCAAAAGAAAAATGGAAGATTTAGTTACGATTAGAAATTCGAAATCTACTTTTCTATCTTCATCCATGGATTCTTTATTCATACTCATTCAATTGGAAGTATTGATCCAATTTCCAAATTTTGTTTCGCAATTTCATAATCCAAGTTTTCAATTTTTAATTGACCTTTGGATAAAAATCCCGAGAATTTCTATTTTTCCTTGAATGTGTCATTGAAAGGTAAAGGATTTAATCCTTTATAATGAAATAAAGTTTTTGATCGGAATATGAATCAAACCGAAAGACCCCTTAACTATTATGGGGTGTTAATAGAACGAATCACACTTTTACCACTAAACTATACCCGCTACAATGCAATTATTATATATAAATGGACCTTTTGTCGAACAGTGAAATTGGACGTAATCAAGAAAGGATCATAAGATAATCATAAAATTTAGAGTAGTAACGTTTTCGCGGGGGTTTACATTTAATGAGATTCCAAAAATAGGGATCGTTTAAATATTAAATAACAAGTTCTATCTTTTCTTTTGCTGGGCGAGTGGGATAGATATGTCTCACCAAAATCGTTGAAATCATAACAAAAAAATGCATTGTGTTGTGTAAGGTTTCATTTTGTTATTCCAGAAAGGTAAATAAATAAGCAAGAAAGAATAATACGAAATGGCACTATTATTTTATATAATAATAATTAATAATAATAGAAATAATCCTTTTTCTTTTTTGTCTTGCTTTAATAGCAAGTTGTTTTCCGTTTTCAAATCAGATAAGTTTAGTTAGAATTCGTTGGAACAAAAAAAGGGCCCGGCTGGGTATTGACCGGGCCAGGCCCAAAAGGCACTTCGAACAAAATAAAAGAAAGGAGGTCTTCTTTATTTCTCTTTCTATTTGGATCTTTCGAGCATCTAAATGGAATTACTAATTATATAATAACGATAAAGAATGCGAAAGAAATACTTTCTTTAATCCTTACTTGATGTGTAATGTAACATAGTAATTATCTTTTTCAATTGGGAGAGATGGCTGAGTGGACGAAAGCGGCGGATTGCTAATCCGTTGTACGAGTTATTCGTACCGAGGGTTCGAATCCCTCTCTTTCCGTTTCCGTTGATGACTTTCTATTTTTTTCTTTCAAATTTCATAAACCCTTTTTTATTTTTTTCCTAATTAAACGTGTGGAATAGATAAAAAAATCTTAAGAAAATTGGAAAATCAAGCAAGAAAAACGAAAAAACCTTTTTATTCTTCACGTCCAGGATTACGTCCTGGATCATTGGATAGGAATCCAAAAATGAAGAGAGAAACAAAGAATATTACTACTGTGTAAACGAAAAGTTTGAGAGTAAGCATTACACAACCTCCAAGATCAATTTTTGAAAAAAAAAACGAGAAAAGATAATAGATCCTCCATTTTTATATCACATATCCTATTTTGACACCAAGAAATGAATTCTAGAAATAGAAAAGAATGTTCCGAAATTCAAATGAAGTTGAAATTTGTAATAAGAGTCTTTGATTACCAAAAATCACTTTCATACCCAGAATTAGGTATTGTAGGGGACCCTAATCTAATAAGGTCTTTTGCCGGAAAAAGGGTTAGAATGGGGAAATGGGGCGAGCCGGATTTCTCGCGGCTATCCAAGGATTTCAATGTTTGAATCGAGGGTTCATACTGGCAGACTTATTTGATCTTATCAATTGTTATAATTTTTCTCGAATAAATCATGGATTTTCTAGGATAGTATTAAAGATCTTATCGAAAACTTACAGCAGCTTGCCAAACAAAGGCTAAAAGAAAAAAGAACAGGGGTATGACTGGCATAACATCTACAATTGGATTCAAAAAAGCATAGGCTTCGGGCAATTTGGCGAAGAAAAGACTACTCGGATAAAGGGCAGAATTAAGACAGATCAAACTAAAGATATTAAGCATAACAGACATTTTGTTCGTCGAGATAATTGCATTTTGATTGAGTTATTAATATAAGGAAAAATGAAGAAAGTAAGGTAGACAAAAAAATATTTTTTTCCGCCCAATCAAAAATCCTCCAATTCTCAAAAGAGAATAGAAAAAGAGAATAGAAGAAATCATACTTTCATACAATATCTTAATTGAATTATATGTAATGATCAATAAATTCAGTTGAATTCTAGATATACACATGTCAAAATCCTAGCACGAATATATAATATATTCTATAAAGAATAAAGATTTTCTATAGATAGTTGGACTGGAATTGACGAACACTTAATACCAATATTATTCTTTATTAGTGTCCAATAAAAATATAAATGGGGCGTAGCCAAGTGGTAAGGCAACGGGTTTTGGTCCCGCTATTCGGAGGTTCGAATCCTTCCGTCCCAGAGCATATCCATTGTATCCGAATACAGCTTTTTGTTCAACAAGGTTATGTTTCAAGGTCTAATATTGGATAGAATATGATTCTTCTTTCTTTTCTGATTTTGAATGATTCTTTTCTGAATCATATCTCAGTTTTTCGCAAACTGAACTAAATCGAGTTCAAATGACATGCAAATGGAACTGAATCCTTTTGTGATCCAGATAAGATGGGACATAGATTGCAGTTGCAGAAAGATTACTTAACCTCAGGTTAAACAAAATATGAAAATACATATAAAAGGAGGAAGTACTTAGCCTATAGGGATGGGATGTATTCTTATCCTATTTCAGTGACAATAGTCTTTCTATTTTTGTGAAAAATAATTTGCATCCCTAAAATATTAAAATTAAAATATTTAAGAATGATATTTATTTTTATTGTTCGATCTATTTAGCTTATTTGCTTTAAATCATTGACAATTCGATTCGAAAAGAAACAGAGATTTATCTTTCTTATGATAATAAAATGTAGTTTTTACTGTAAAACTTGACTCAAATAATGATGTAGAAATAGGAAACTTTTGCAATTAGCAAGATTTGTAATGATTCCTTATGGGTTGAATCTTTGGTAAGTTGGAAATGGGTCAGTCTATCTTATTGAGTTACTTGAAGAGTCAGAGTTAAACAGAATTTATTTATTCGTGTTATTTCTGTTAGTTATGTTATTTCTATATTTCTATTTCTGGATATTTCTGTTAGATATTTTTTTTTTTTAGATATAGATTTATAAAAAAATGTTCCATTCATACAAAAAAGCCGGGGTCTTGCTAAGATTTCTTCATAAAAATCTTTATTATCTATGTAGATAAGAAAAAAAAGAAATTAGTCTGTCTCTGTACCGACTGAACCAATGACTATTCATGATTCCATAATTGAATCAATTCCATACTGGTTCCAAATTAGAGGAATGTTATGGTAAAACTTCGTTTAAAACGATGTGGTAGAAAGCAACGTGCGACTTGAAGGACATGATCCGGTGTGGATTCTTATTCTTACATCCACCATTTTATATAGGAATGAAGGTGCTCTTGGCTCGACGTCGTTTGTTCTATTCTACTAGAACCCCTCTTTTTTATTGGGTTGTAATGTAAATAGTTCATGATGGAGCTCGAGTAGAAAGTATTGATTAATTTCTCAGGGGCAACGATCTAGGGTTAATACCAATCAATAAATTGGAACAACTTCGTAAGTATATCTTCGATATAGAAATAGAAAGGATCCGATTCGAGCAAATTTGCAATTCCAAAAAAATTTGTTGGAACGGCTAAAATTTTTTCGATCCACAGTGTATCGCGCGTGAATCAGCCGTCGGTATGATTCTTTGATAGAAAGAAATCACAAAAAGGGTATGTTGCTACCATTTTGAAAGGATTAAGAAGCACCGAAGTAATGTCTAAACCCAATGATTTAAAACAAAGATAAAGGATCCCAGAACAAGGAAAGACCACTTCAATTGTCTCAATAACCGGATTAAAGAATCCAAATAGATTTTAAACGAGACAAAAGGGGGGTTAAAGACCACTCAATAAAAAAATCTTAAAGAATTAAGATATTTGATAATTATTCAACTTGGGTTATGAGTACAAATGATTTTTGATTTTTCAGGTAAATAAAATCTATGAGTTAAATTATAGGCTAATTTCTTTTACGGATTCCTTTACTATTTATTAGAATTTTATCCATAGCCAAAACTTCGAATCATTTTTTCTCGAGCCGTACGAGGGGAAAACTTCCTATACGGTTCTAGGGGGGGGGTTATTTTTCATCTACATCTATCCCGATGAGCCGTCTATCGAATCGTTGCAATTGATGTTCGATCCCGAAGAGAAGGAAGAAATCTTCGGAAAGTGGGTTTTTATGATCCGATCAAGAATCAAACTTATTTAAATGTTCCCGCTATTCTATATTTCCTTGAAAAAGGCGCTCAGCCTACAGGAACTGTTCAGGATATTTTAAAAAAGGCAGAGGTTTTTAAGGAACTTTGCCCTAATCAAACGAAATTCAATTAAATTAAGGAAATAAAAACTAAAGGTAGGATAGTGCTTTCTATAGAACTTTGGATATCTTTTCTATACTATGTTTTTTTTATTTCCTTCTTTTCTTGCTCTATTCGTATCTATTTCTCATTGCTTTTAGAGAATCCCATGTTTTATAACGAAAACCTTATTTGATTGATCCTTACAAAATCGAAAATTG